GGGGTTGTAAATTTGGTTGATTTATATTTTTGTTTGGTTTTTTTGTTTAATGGAATTTACTGGTTTGGCATATTTGATATCGGTTATGTTTTGTGTCGGGTGATGGTTTGTTGTTTAGGTAGAAAACGGAGGGTAGTTTGTTGTAGTTTTGGTGATGGTGAAAGTTCTGTTTTTTGGTAGGGAGATATAGCTGATTTTTTAAGTAATTATCATGAAAAAATCAAGAAAAAAAGAACGAACGATCAAAAATATAAAATTGACGCGTGAAAACTGAGGTTTGAGTATAAATTCCTAGAAAGGGGTGAAAATATAAGTATGTCCGGCAACCATAACACTATCAGCTACTTAAGAGGTAAATAGCCTCCCCCTCGTGAATGGGGTCAAAGTGCATCAGTATCCGGGTATGCGACGGCTTATCCACAAACCATGACAAGTTGAGCAGTAGGGGAACGTAGGCGCGCATGTCATATGATGGACATGTCAAGAGGAAGATATCACCTGCTACGCACTTGAAGGGCTTATTGAAAGGACCCCCCTAAGAGAAGCGCAAAGGAAGGAGAATGCCGCGATCACGGGTTAAAAAGGGGAGTAACCATCTCCAACCACTTGTATCTGTGAAGGGCAAGAGAGACGGATAGGACCAAGTTATGGCCCTGAAATAGGAACCAGTGGCATGAGAGAGCAAGTCGTGCTAGGGTGTAGGGGGATGTTATGTCCTTGAAAACAATAAACGAGGGTATAACCAACGTTGAGTAGCTCGGTTCTCGTGAGAAACACGATTAATAGATAACCACGTTCTCTGGCTTGGGAGTTCCTGAAAGGTTTTGGTAAGGAAGATATCCTTGGAGGTGGGCGAATTCAATTGACTAGGAGCATGCGAAGGTGTACTGTGACGTTCATCCGTTTGGAGTTTAGTAGGGAATTACGATAATATCAGGAGCGATCTTAAGCGACGCCGGCGGCCTTTGGCATGAGGTAGGATCACTTGGGCTTGTGGTACCTGAAGCAAGAATGACCCTAGAAGTGGAATAGCGCGAACATTATCTCCCAGAGGAAAATGTTTGAGTTAGGGGGGTGAAGGACTTTCATATAGCATGGAATATCCTACATTACATTAGTGTCTGATGGGGCAAAAAGGTTAAATGCAGAATAATACATACCTTATAATATATGAGAAAAGTGCGGGGGGGGTTGGGGGGGGGNNGGGNGATATAGCTGATGTGATGTTCCTGTAGTTAAAGTCCTATAACGGCAGCTTTTCAGGCTGCGGGTCCTGGAGAGAGGCCAGGTAGGAATGTATGATAGAGTTTGTTTTATTTTTAGGGGGATGTTTCGTTTTGGGTGGTTTAGCAGTTGCCTCCAACCCTTCTCCTTATTATGGGGTTGTAGGGCTGGTTTTGGCTTCTGTAGCTGGGTGTGGTTGGTTGGTGAGTTTGGGGGTTTCTTTTGTGTCCTTGGTGCTGGTTATGGTGTATCTTGGTGGTATGTTAGTGGTGTTTGTTTATTCAGTTTCTTTGGCGGCGGATCCTCATCCGGAGGCTTGGGCTGATTGGGGGGTTGTTGGGTATGCTTTTGGAATGGGGCTTATTGTTGTGGTTGGGGTTGTGGTCGGCGGCGGATTCGAGTCGTTGGTTGAGGGGGGGACGGTGGATAATGGGGGGTTGTTGTCTACTCGTTTGGACTTTAATGGGGTGGCTGTGTTTTATTCGTGGGGGGCCGGATTGTTTTTGATTGGGGGGTGGGCTTTGCTATTGACATTGTTTGTGGTGTTGGAGCTTGTGCGTGGTTTATCTCGGGGGGCTATTCGAGCTGTTTAGGGGGAGGGGAAAAAGAAAGGTCAGAAAGTAGTTTAGTTGAAAATACCAGCTTTGGGAGTTGGTGAGGAAGGTTTGATTCCTTCTTTTCTGAGGGTAACTCTAAGAAGAGGCTGACTCTTCAATCTTTGGTTTACAAGACCAATGTTTTTATAAACTATTAGAGTGGGCTATAGTTTTAGTATTTTGTTCTCTAGCAGGGAAGCAAGGGGGAATAGGACTAGGATGATTGTGAAGTATGAGATGGAGGCTAATTGGCCAATAATGATGAATGGGTGTTCTACTGGTTGGCTGCCTACTCAGGTTAGGACGAGGAGGTTGGCGACTAGTGTTCAGAATAGGATTTGTGATAGTGGTCGGAATGTTATTGATCGTTGTTTTGATGTGTGTAGGAAGGGCATGAGGAATAGTACTAGTACTGAGGCTGCTAGTGCTAGTACGCCTCCTAGTTTATTTGGGATGGATCGGAGGATAGCGTATGCGAATAGGAAGTATCATTCAGGTTTGATGTGGGGTGGGGTGGATAGTGGGTTGGCTGGTGTGAAGTTTTCTGGGTCTCCTAGTATGTTTGGGGAGAATAGGGCTAGGGAGACGAGGAGGATAATTATTAGTGCGAATCCCAGGATGTCTTTTGTGGAGTAGTATGGGTGGAATGGAATTTTGTCGCAGTCTGCTGGGATACCTAATGGGTTGTTTGATCCTGTTTCGTGGAGGAAGGTTAGGTGGACTAATGTGATGCCTACAATTACGAATGGTAGGAGGAAGTGGAGGGCGAAGAACCGGGTTAATGTTGGGTTGTCTACTGAGAATCCTCCTCAGGCCCATTCTACGAGAGTTTGGCCGATGTATGGGATTGCTGAGAATAGGTTGGTGATTACTGTGGCCCCTCAGAATGATATTTGTCCTCAGGGTAAGACATAGCCTACGAAGGCAGTTGCTATTAGGCTTAGGAGTAGGATTACTCCGATGTTTCAGGTTTCTTTGTTCAGGTATGATCCGTAGTAGATTCCTCGACCGATGTGGAGGTAGATGCAGATGAAGAAGAATGAAGCTCCGTTTGCGTGTAGATTTCGGATTAGTCAGCCGAATTGGACGTTTCGGCACATATGGGCTACTGAGTTGAAGGCTAGGGAGGTGTCTGCTGTGTAGTGTGTAGCGAGTAGTAGGCCGGTGATGATTTGTGTTGTCAGGCAGATGCCTAGGAGTGATCCAAAGTTTCATCAGGCAGAGATGTTTGATGGTGTTGGGAGGTCGATTAGGGCGTCGTTGATGGTTTTGAATAGTGGGTGGTTTTTACGAAGATTGAGAGCCATTGGTTTATTTTCTGTGTGTGGATATTAGAATGATGAGGATGGAGAGGGCAAAGGATCCTAGATAGGCTTTGATTAATCCGGAGTGTAGAGTGGTGCTGGTTTTTGCTGCTGTTAGTTGCAGGTTTGCTAGGCCTTCTGGTCCTATTAGTTTGTATCAGGAAAGGTCGATTAGGTGGTAGGCGATGTTCTGGCTTGCTTTTAGGAGGTTTAATGTGTTGGATCGGTGCATTAGGGGGTTGAAATATCCTAGTGATGTGGAGAAGTTTGAGAAGGGGCCTTGTTTTGTTAGGATTAGGGTTTGGGTTATTTTTGATATTTCTAGGGCTAGGGCAGCCCCAAGTACGGTGATGATTGTAGCTGTAATTTTGATGTAGAGGGGTATGGTTATGGGTGGGGTTTTTGTTGGGAGGATGTAGGAGGTGATGATGAATCCGGCTGTGATGCTACCTAGTGCTAGGCGGGTGATTGATGACATTACTGCTGGGTTGTTTTCGTTTATTGGGGTTAGAGGGGGGATTCGGGTGAAGCCGGTTTGGACTAACATGATTATTCGTATAGTGTATACTGCGGTGAAGGATGTTGCTAGAAGGGTTAGTAGGAGGGCTCAGGCGTTTAGGTATGATGTGCTTAGACATTCGATGATTTGGTCTTTTGAGTAGAATCCTGCTAGGAAGGGGGTTCCTATTAGGGCTAGGTTACCGATGGTTAGGCAGGATGTGGTTGTTGGGAGTATTTTTTGTAATCCTCCTATTTTTCGGATGTCTTGTTCGCCGTTGAGGTTGTGGATGATTGACCCCGAGCATAGGAACAGTATGGCTTTGAAGAATGCGTGGGTTGAGATATGTAAGAAGGCTAGTTGGGGAAGGTTTAGGCCGATTGTTACTATTATTAAGCCTAGCTGGCTTGAGGTGGAAAAGGCGATGATTTTTTTGATATCGTTTTGGGTGAGGGCGCATGTGGCTGCAAATAGTGTGGATAGGGCACCTAGGCATAGGCACAGGGTGAGGGCGGTTTGGTTGTTGCTGAATAGGGGGTGAGTTCGGATGAGTAGGAAGATTCCGGCTACTACTATTGTGCTTGAGTGGAGTAGAGCGGAGACGGGGGTTGGGCCCTCTATAGCAGCTGGTAGTCATGGGTGGAGGCCAAATTGGGCGGATTTGCCTGTTGCGGCTAGGATTAGGCCTAGGATTGGGAGGGTGGGGGTGTTGGAAGGTGATTGGATTTGGTGGATTTCTCAGGTATTTATGGTAGAGGCTAGTCATGCTATGCAGAGGATGAGTCCGATATCCCCGATTCGATTGTATAGTACGGCTTGTAGGGCTGCGGTGTTGGCTTCTGCTCGTCCGTGTCATCAGCTGATTAGGAGGAAGGATATAATCCCTACCCCTTCTCAGCCGATGAATAGTACGAAGAGGTTGTTAGCGATGATTAGGATGAGTATTGCTATTAGGAAGAATAGGAGGTAGGTAAAGAATTTTGTGATGTACGGGTCTGATGCTATGTATCATGTTGCGAATTGTAGGATAGATCAGGACACGAATAGGGCGATTGGAAAGAATGTGAGGGAGTAGAAATCCATCTTTAGGCTGATGGGGATTTTGAAGTTTATGATGTATTTTCATTCTCATAGGGAGATTAGGCTTTCCGTGCCTGAGTGGATGTGGATTGTTATTGGAATTAGGCTGATGATGAAGGCTGTTTTGACAGTGCTTGTGATGGAGGAAGGGGTGTTTTTGAGGTTGTTGGAGAGTAGTGGGAAGATGATTGGGGTGGATAGGGTCGTTAATGTTAGTAGTGTGAATGTGCTTAGGACTATGGGAAGGTCCATTACTTTCACTTGGAGTTGCACCAAGATAGGTGGTTCCTAAGACCAGTGGATTGCTATTATCCTTTGAAAGTTAAGGGGGCTGAGGTTTTAGACTCAGATGCAAGAGTTAGCAGTTCCTGCTGGTTTAACCTCCCCTCGGTAGGTAAGAAGGCTTTAACTTCTATTTTTAGAATCACAGTCTAATGTTTTGGTTTAAACTATACTTACATATGGGGATTCCTGAGATAAGGCTTGGTTTAAAGATTAGGAGGATTATGGGGATTGTATGTAATGCTATGAGTAGGTGCTCTCGTGTGGAGTTGTTTTGGATGGAGGTGATGTGTGATGGTAGGGTGCCTCGTTGTGTTGTTGTGAGCATGTGTAGGGTGTATGAGGCGGTGAGTAGAATTGTGCCTCCTGTGAGGATCAGGGTGGGGGAGGATCAGTTGAATAGGGAGATTACGATGGTTAGTTCTGCTATGAGGTTGATTGTTGGTGGAAGTGCCATGTTGGCTAGGTTAGCTAGGAGTCATCAGGTGGCTATGAGGGGTAGTAGGGGTTGGAGGCCTTGGGTTAGGATTAGGATCCGGCTGTGAGTGCGCTCGTAGTTAGTGTTGGCTAGGCAGAATAGTATTGAAGAGGTCAGGCCGTGTGCTACTATTAAGATTATTGCTCCTGAAAATGCTCATTGGGTCTGGATTATTGTTGCGGCTACTACTAGGCCTATATGGCTGACAGATGAGTATGCGATTAATGATTTTAGGTCGATTTGTCGTAGGCAGATGGCGCTGGTTATTAGTGCTCCTCATAGGGCTAGGGTGATGAAGGGGTAGTGAAGGTTGTTTGTTGATGGGCTTACTAATAGAGTGATTCGTATGATGCCGTATCCTCCTAGTTTGAGTAGTAGGGCGGCTAGTAGTATAGACCCAGCAATTGGAGCTTCTACGTGGGCTTTGGGTAGTCATAGATGAAGGCCGTATAGGGGGGCTTTAACTATGAAGGCCAGGAGGAGGGCTAGGCTTGCGATTAGGCCTGTTCAGGATGTAGGGGTTGTAGGATGAGATAGTTTGAGTATTGGGAAGTATAGTGTGCCGATTTGGTTGTGTAAGTGTAGGATAGCAATTAGTAATGGGAGTGAGCTGGCTAGTGTGTAGAACAGGAGGTAGATGCCGGCGTTGAGGCGTTCTGGTTGGCTGCCTCATCGTGTGACTAGGATTAGGGTTGGGATTAGGGTTGCTTCGAATGCGATATAGAATAGTATGAGTTCGGAAGCTGAGAAGGCTAGGATGATGAATGGTTGGGCTGTTAGGATTGTTATGGCGAAGATTCGTTTGCGGGTGGTTGGTTCTTGTTCTAGGTGGTTTTGGCTTGCTATGATCATGAGTGGTAGGAGTCAGCATGATAGTACTAGTAGGGGAGAGGAAATTTGGTCGATAGTTGTTCAGGGGCTGGGGAATTTGTTGGGGTAGTACGTTGGGATTAGTCATTGGAGGCTGATGGTAGCGATTAGTAGGCTATGTGTGGTGATGTTAGTTCACAGGTGTTTGCATGGGGAGAGGAGGGCTAGTGGTAGTAGTATTAGGGTTGGTATGAGGACTTTTAGCATTGTAGTAGGTTGAAGTTTTGTAGGTGGTCGGAGCCGTGGGTTCGAGTGGAAGCTACTAGTAGGGCTAGCCCAGTTCCTGCCTCGCAGGCAGAAAACGTTAGTATGAGGATGGGGAGTAGGGTAGAGGATGTGGCTTGTGTCTGGATGGGCCATATAGTGAGGGATACGTATATTGATAGTATTATGCTTTCTAAGCAGAGTAGGGCTGAGATTAGGTGGGTCCGGTGGAAGGCTAGGCCTAGGCTGCTTAGGGTGAAAGCTGAGTAGAAGCTTAGGTGCAGGTAGGTCATAAAGAAAGTTATAGGTTTGGTGCTATAATCTGTTGAGTCGAAATCAACTGTCTTGGTTAGACTAACTTTCTGTTATTCTGCTCATTCCAGTCCTCCCTGGGATCATTCGTATATAAGGCCTAGTGTTAGTAAGATGATTAGGGTGGATGCTCAGGTTAGTGTAGTAGTTGGTGATTGTAATTGTGTGGCTCAGGGTAGGGGTAGTAGGAGTGCGATTTCTAGGTCGAATAGTAGGAATAGGATTGCTACTAGGAAGAATCGGATTGAGAATGGGAGTCGGGCAGATCCTAGTGGGTCGAACCCGCATTCGTATGGGGATAGTTTTTCTGAGTCAGGGTTTATTTGGGCCAGTCAGAAGTTCAAGGCAGTTAGGGCTATGCTTAGGGTTAAGGATAGGGCTATTATGAATAGGATTATGTTCATTGTTATGCTCTCCTCTGGGGTTAAACCAGATTTTAGGGATTGGAAGTCCATTGTAATGAATATACTAGGAGAGCAAGATCCTCATCAGTAGATAGAGATGTAGAGGAATAGTCAGACAACGTCTACGAAGTGTCAGTATCAAGCTGCTGCTTCAAAGCCAAAGTGGTGGTTTGGTGTGAAGTGGTATTTGATTAGGCGTAGGAGGCATACTAAGAGGAATGTAGAGCCGATAATGACATGTAGGCCGTGGAACCCTGTGGCTACGAAGAAGGTTGAGCCGTAGATTCCGTCAGCAATGGAGAATGGAGCTTCGTAGTATTCTATGGCTTGGAGCCCGGTGAAGTAGAAGCCTAGGAGAACTGTCAGTGTTAGGGCTAGGATTGCTTGTTTTCGGCTGGCTTCTATGATGCTGTGATGTGCTCATGTGACGGTAACTCCTGAGGCCAGTAGGATTGTGGTGTTTAGGAGTGGTACTTCTATTGGATCTAGGGGTTTGATACCGACTGGGGGTCATTGCCCTCCTAGTTCAGGGGTAGGAGCTAGGCTTGAGTGGAAGAATGCTCAGAAGAAGCCTAGGAAGAAGAAGGCCTCTGATGTGATGAACAGAGCTATGCCGTAGCGGAGCCCTTTTTGGACGGTGGGGGTGTGGTGTCCTTGGAATGTGCTTTCTCGTACGATGTCACGTCATCATTGGAATATGACTAGGAGGGTGGAGGTAAGTCCGATGATTAGGAGTTGGGGAGAGTTGTAGTGGAATCATATGGTTAGTCCTGAGGTGGTTAGTAGGGCAGCGGCTGCTCCTAGAATTGGTCATGGGCTGGGGTCTACTATGTGGTAAGAGTGTGCTTGGTGTGCCATTGGTGTTAAACGTTTTCTTGTAGGTATAGGCTTAGTAGCAGAACAAACACGTAGGCTTGGATTATTGCTACTGCCACTTCTAGGATAGTTAGGAGGAATAGGACTAGTAGGGTTAGGAGGGACACTATAGGTATTGTCGAGAATAGGGCTATAGTGGCAGTAGAGATCAGTTGGATTAGGAGGTGTCCTGCTGTGAGGTTGGCTGTTAGGCGTACGCCTAGGGCTAGTGGGCGAATGAGGAGGCTTGTTGTTTCAATTAGGACTAGGGCAGGGATTAGGGGGGTTGGGGTGCCTTCGGGTAGTAAGTGGGCCAGGGATGTTGAGGGTTGGTTTCGTAGTCCTGTTAGTAGGGTGGCCAGTCATAGTGGGAAGGCTAGTGCTAGGTTTATGGATAGTTGGGTGGTTGGTGTGAATGTGTATGGTAGGAGGCCGAGTAGGTTGATTAGTAGGAGGAAGATTATTAGTGATGTTAGGATTATGGCTCATTTGTGGCCTTTCTTGTCTAGTGGTGTTATTAGTTGTTTTGTGGTTAGGTTGATAAATCAGAGCTGGAGGGTTGAGAGTCGGCTTGTGATCCATCGGTTTCCAGGTGAGGGCAGTAGAAGGGCTGGAAATGTTATGGCTACCAGGATTAGTGGGATTCCTAGGAGTGTTGGGCTTGAGAATTGATCGAAGAATGCTAAGTTCATGGTCAGTTTCAGGGGATTGTCTTTTGGGTCTCTGATTTTAGATTGGATGGGGGGTTTGCAGAGATGAATGACACTAGCTTTGGTTGGATAATCAGGGATAGGGTGAGCCATGAAGTGATCATGATAAAAAATCAAGGGCCAGGGTTGAGTTGGGGCATATCATTAAGGAGGGGACGAGCCCTCTTTCTCTAGCTTAAAAGGCTAGCGCTGTTCCATAGCTTCTTAACGATTAGGTGGCTAGTAGGGAGGTTCAGTTTTCGAAGTTGGCTAGAGGGGTTGATTCAACTACGATTGGTATGAAGCTGTGGTTGGCTCCACAGATTTCTGAGCATTGTCCGTAGTAGACTCCGGGGCGGGAGGCGAGGAAAGAGGTTTGGTTGAGACGTCCTGGGATGGCGTCGGTTTTCACGCCTAAGCTGGGCACGGCTCATGAATGAAGTACATCGTCAGCGGTGACAATGACTCGGACTTTGGATTCTGTTGGTACAATAACGCGATGGTCTACTTCTAGTAGGCGGAAGTGTCCTAGTGGAAGGTCTGAGGTTGGGATTATGTAAGAGTCGAATGTTAGGTCTTTGATGTCAGTGTATTCATATGTTCAATATCACTGATGTCCGATGGCTTTTAGGGTTAGGTCTGGTTCGTTAATCTCGTCTATTATGTAGAGGATTCGTAGGGATGGCAGGGCAAGTATGACTAGGACTACGGCTGGTAGGATTGTTCAGACTAGTTCGATTTCTTGGGCGTCTACGGTGCTAGATGACAGTTTTTCTGTTAGTATTAGGGTTAGTAGGTATAGGACTAAGCTGCAAATGGCCAGGGCGACCATTAGGGCGTGGTCGTGGAATTGTATTAGTTCTTCTATGATAGGGGATGAAGCGTCTTGGAAACCTAGTTGTGAGTGGTTGGCCATGGTTGTTATGTGAGATGTACTGGGGTTTCACCAGTAATTTAGCCTTGACAAGGCTATGTAATTGTTTTACTAACGTCTCTGATGAGAAAGAAGCATAGGTGGTTTATGCGGTTGGCTTGAAACCAACATATGGGGGTTCGATTCCTTCCTTTCTTGTACTTGGACAAAGGCGGGTTCCTCGAAAGTGTGGAATGGAGGTGGGCAGCCGTGCATTCATTCGACGTTGGTGCTTGTTAATTCTGGTTGGAAGGCTTTGCGTTTGGATGCGAAGGCTTCTCAGATGATAAACACCAGCATGATTACGGCAGTTAGGGAGATTAGTGACCCTACTGAGGAGATAGTGTTTCACAGGGTGTATGCGTCTGGGTAGTCGGAGTATCGTCGTGGTATTCCGGCTAGTCCCAGGAAGTGTTGTGGGAAGAAGGTTAGGTTGACGCCTACGAACATTACGCCGAAGTGGGTTTTAGCTCATGTTTGGTGTAGGGTGTAGCCTGTGAATAGTGGGAATCAGTGTGTGAATCCTGCTAAGATTGCGAATACTGCGCCTATTGATAGTACGTAGTGGAAGTGGGCTACTACATAGTATGTGTCGTGTAGGGCGATATCTAATGATGAGTTTGCTAGTACGATTCCTGTTAGTCCTCCAATGGTGAATAGGAAGATAAATCCTAGTGCTCATAGCATTGGTGGGTCTCATTTGATTGTACCTCCGTGTAGAGTCGCCAGTCAGCTGAATACTTTGATTCCTGTTGGGATGGCGATGATTATGGTGGCTGATGTAAAGTAGGCTCGGGTGTCTACGTCCATCCCGACTGTAAATATGTGGTGAGCTCATACGATAAACCCTAAGAAGCCAATGGATAGCATGGCTCATACTATTCCTATGTAGCCGAAAGGCTCTTTTTTGCCTGCGTAGTAGGTTACTACGTGGGAGATGATTCCGAATCCTGGTAGGATCAGGATGTAGACTTCTGGGTGGCCGAAGAATCAGAATAGGTGTTGATAAAGGATTGGGTCTCCTCCTCCTGCAGGGTCAAAGAATGTGGTGTTTAGGTTGCGGTCGGTGAGTAGTATTGTGATCCCAGCAGCGAGTACGGGTAGGGATAAGAGCAGGAGAACTGCAGTGATCAGTACTGATCAGACGAACAGGGGAGTTTGGTACTGTGATAGGGCGGGGGGTTTTATGTTGATTGCTGTTGTGATGAAGTTGATAGCTCCTAAGATTGAAGAGATACCAGCTAGATGTAGGGAGAAGATGGCTAGATCTACGGATGCTCCGGCGTGGGCGAGGTTGCCTGCTAGAGGGGGGTACACTGTTCATCCTGTGCCTACTCCTGCTTCAACGGTGGATGATGCAAGTAGGAGAAGGAACGATGGGGGGAGTAGTCAGAAACTCATGTTGTTTATTCGGGGGAAGGCTATGTCTGGGGCTCCGATTATTAGGGGAACAAGTCAGTTTCCGAACCCTCCGATTATGATTGGTATAACTATGAAGAAGATTATCACGAAGGCATGTGCTGTGACGACTACATTGTATACTTGGTCGTCGCCTAGTAAGGCGCCTGGTTGGCCTAGTTCTGCTCGGATGAGGAGGCTTAGGGCAGTACCCACTATTCCGGCTCATGCGCCGAAGATTAGGTAGAGGGTACCGATGTCTTTGTGGTTGGTTGAGAATAGTCATCGGTTAATGAATGTCACAGGTAAGATGGCTGAGTGTTTAAGCGTTAGGCTGTAGTCCTTTTTACAGAGGTTCAATTCCTCTTCTTATCGGCCCTGTAGTGAAGTTCATAGTGAGTTGCAAGCTCATTGATGCGTATTGATTGTGCGCCGGGGTCTGTTTAGGCAGAGGCCTGTTGGTTTGGGCATATAGCTGTTAACTATAGAGTTATGGGATCGAAGCCCATCTGTCTAGTGTGAGGTTCTAGCTTAATTAAAGCTTCTGGCTTGCATTCAGAAGATGCAGGGTAATATCTTGCGAACCTTAGCAGAAACTAAGAGGGTTTAACTCTTGTTTAAGGCTTTGAAGGCCTTCGGTTTAGGTGATCCTAAGTTTCTTTTTAGAGGATGGTCGGGATTATTGGTGCTAGAGGGAGCAGTACGGTGGACATGGTTACTAGAATGGCAACTAGGGGGCTGGTTGGCTTGTTAGTGTGTCATTGTTTCATGTGGTTTGTAGTGTGTGGGGGTAGAGTGATTGTTGCACAGTAGGCAAGTCGGAGGTAGAAGAATAAGCTCAGTAGGGATAGGAGGGCTATGGTTGTTGCTGCAGGGATTATTTCTTGTTTAGTTAGCTCTTGGATGATGAGTCATTTAGGGAGGAATCCTGTTAGGGGAGGTAGGCCTGCCAGGGATAGTAGGGTGATTATTAGTGCTGCACTTAGTGCTGGGGTTTTGGTCCATGTGGTTATTAGGGTGGATAGGTTTAGGGTGTTGATTGAGTTAAGGGTGAGGAAGACAGCTGCAGTTATGATGGCGTATAGGTAGAAGTTTAGTAGGGCTAGTTTAGGGCTGTAGATTAGGATTATGGATATTCATCCTAGGTGTGAGATAGATGAGAAGGCCAGGATTTTTCGAGTTTGGGTTTGGTTTAGGCCTATTCACCCTCCTAGGGCTGCAGATATAACAGCTATTGTGGTTAGTAAGGTGGAGTTTAGGGACTGTGAAGTTATAAAGAATAGCGTAATTGGTGGGAGTTTTATGGCCGTGGATAGGAGTAATCCGGTGGTGAGGGAGCAGCCTTGAAGTACTTCTGGGAATCAGAAGTGGAATGGGGCTAGCCCTAGTTTTATTGCGATGGCTGAGGTTAGGATTATGGAAGATGTGGGGCAGGTCAGTTGGGTGATGTCTCATTGTCCGGTATGTCATGCGTTAGTTATGCTAGAAAATAAGAGTAGGGTGGAGGCAGTTGCTTGGGTCAGGAAATATTTAGTTGCGGCTTCGATGGCTCGTGGGTGGTGGGACTTTGAGATTAATGGGAGGATAGCTAAGGTGTTGATTTCGAGCCCAGCTCAGGCGGTGATTCAGTGGTTGCTAGAGATTGTGATAGTGGAACCTATGAGTAGGCTGATGGTGAAGATTAGTTTTGCTTGGGGGTTCATTAGCAGGGGAAGGGGTTGAACCATCATTTTCGGGGTATGGGCCCGATAGCTTGTTTAGCTGACCCTACTAGAAAGTAATATAAGGGAAGTATGGAGGGTTTTGATTCCTCTAGTGCAGGTTCAATTCCTGCTTTTCTAAACTGTAAGGAAATGAGAGGGTTGGTATACCTCTGTGTTCACTTTATCACAGTGATCCTTTAGTGCTCAGGCACATTTCCTTGGATGCCTTATAGGTATGGTGGAAGGCCTGCGTAGCAGATAGGTATGCTAGTGTGTCATAAGCATAGGGCTAGCGTAAGGGGTAGGAAGTTTTTCCAGAGTAGGTGCATTAGTTGGTCGTATCGGAACCGTGGGTAAGAGGCGCGGACTCATAGAAAGCCGGCTGAGAGTAGTAGTACTTTTGTAGCTAGGATTACAGGGAAGAGCTCTTGTGTTGGGTTAAAGGTGCTGGGGTTAAAGAAGATAATGGTTGTTAGTGTGTTCATTAGTATGATGTTCGCATATTCGGCCAGGAAGAATAGGGCAAATGGTCCTGCTGCATACTCAACATTGAACCCTGAGACAAGTTCCGACTCGCCCTCTGTCAGGTCGAATGGGGCGCGGTTTGTTTCAGCTAGGGTGGATACATACCATATTATTGCTAGTGGTCAGCAGGGGAAGATCAGGTAGATAGGCTCTTGGGTGACTGCTAGGGTGCTGAGGGTGTAGTTCCCGCTTAGGAGGATGATCGATAATAGAATGATGGCTAGAGTGACTTCATAAGAGATGGTTTGAGCTACCGCTCGCAATGCTCCGATCAGTGCATATTTTGAGTTGGAGGCCCATCCAGATCAAAGGATGGAGTACACTGCCAGGCTTGATATTGCTAATAGGAAGAGTAAGCCTAGGTTAAGGTCTGCCAGGGAGAATGGCAGGGGAAGTGGGACTCAGATGGAGATTGCTAGTAGGAGGGCTAGTATAGGCGTTATAATGAATAGTATTGGGGAGGATGTCGAGGGGCGGATCGGCTCTTTAATAAACAGTTTTACGCCATCTGCTAGTGGTTGAAGTAGCCCGTAGGGCCCTACAATGTTTGGGCCTTTTCGGCCTTGCATGTAGCTTAGGACTTTTCGTTCTACTAATGTCAGGAATGCTACTGCGATTAGGATTGGTAGGGCGTAGGAGAGGGCCATGGTGAGGTTAATTAGGAAAGGGTAGTTGGACATTTGGTAGAAGCTAGGGAGAGGATTTGAACCTCTGAGTTAAAGGACTTAAGCCTTTTGCATTTGCCGAGCTCTGCCACGCTAGCTTGGCCCTTTTCTAGGGTGTGGGTGGAGTGTGATAGCCTTTTGTAATTAAGATTCCTTCATTACTTAAGGCGGAGGCTTGCTAGTGGTATTGGCCTCGCTTTTCCTATCCTTTCGTACTGGGAAGAGCTGATCATAGATAGAAACCGACCTGGATTGCTCCGGTCTGAACTCAGATCACGTAGGACTGTTAATCGTTGAACAAACGAACCCTTGGTAGCTGCTGCACCACCAGGATGTCCTGATCCAACATCGAGGTCGTAAACCCCCTTGTCGATATGGACTCTCGGAGGGGATTGCGCTGTTATCCCTGGGGTAGCTTGGTCCATTGATCAATTGTATTGGGTCTGGTCGCTATTTGCACGTTGAGTGGTTGCTCTTAGTTTAGAGTGGTGGTCTAATTTTTGGAGGATTTGTTTTTCTCCAAGGTCGCCCCAACCGAAAAACAGCAGGCCAGTGGCTTAGTGGGGTAGTGAGCCCAGTGGGTGTGTAAGTTTTTGGGGTGGCTGCTGGTTTTGAAGTTCCACAGGGTCTTCTCGTCTTATGTGTTTATCCCTGCTTTTGTACAGGGGGATCAATTTCACCGATTGCCTGCAAGAGACAGTTAAGACCTCGTTTAGCCATTCATACTAGTCCCGATTTATGGGACAATTGATTGCGCTACCTTTGCACGGTTAGGATACCGCGGCCGTTTAACATTGAGTCACTGGGCAGGCATCACCTTCAATACTTGTCTTGGGTTTGCTGAAGGCTATGTTTTTGGTAAACAGTCGGGCCTTGACGGGTTTGCCTAGTTCCTTTTGCAGGTTTTAATCTTTCTTAGTGGACGCTCCTCTGTCGGGTTAACAATGTGGTTAATACTGTGCTTGTTGGATTGTTTGTATATTGTGGATTTGTTAATAATGTATTGATGTAAGCTTGCGTCTTAGAGGGAGAACCCTGGTTACTCATTCTAGCATTAATTCTCCTATTTGGGTATAGGTTAGCCTGTTAGTGAGGAGGGATTCATGTGGTTCGTATATTTTTGTGGTACTGAGCTTTAACGCACTCTTTGTTGATGGCTGCTTGAGGGCCCACAATGGGTTGATTATAGGTTATTTATCCGCTCGTGTAGATTGTACTCTTTTTTAAAGGAGCTGTACCCCCTTTAAATAGCCCTTAATTCGCTTCATTGGGGTTTGTTTGTCCTTGGAGAAGAATTAAGAGTGAACTTAGATTCGTTTCACAGGCAACCAGCTATCACCCAGCTCGGTTGGCTTTTCACCCCTACCAGTAAGTCATCCCACTCTTTTGCAACAGAGACGGGTTCGCTCAATGTAGCTGCTCACGGGTAGCTCGCTTGGGTTTCGGGATGGCAAACTTAAATTCATTTTGCTTGGTTTTTCTTGCTAGACCATGATGCAAAAGGTACAAGGGCTGATCTTTGCTGTTTATAGCTTATTTTTTTCATTGCTATTTCATCTTTCCCTTACGGTACGTGGTCTCTATCGCTCCAATGGTGTCTTTTCTATCGCCTATACTAGGACTAGTGAATGTTTTGGTTGATCTTGTGGAGTAGCTTTGTTATTCCAGGTCAGGTAGATTGGGCTAGAATCTGGCATCAAGACGACCTGGTGTAAGCAGGTATCTTTCAGGCGTAAGCTGAATGCTTTTGTTAAAGCTACGTCTTGGTGATCTAAGTACACCTTCCGGTACACTTACCTTGTTACGACTTACCTCCTCTTTGGCTTGGTGGGTTATTAGGTATTTGATGGTTGGTCGCTTTTGAGGAGGGTGACGGGCGGTATGTACGTGCTCCAGTGCCGTCTTAAAGAGGGCTCGATTGTCCCACTTTACTGCTAAATCCTCCTTCCAGGGACAGTTTCATGTCCCTTTGCCGTATGTTCTATTTTAGAAAATGTAGCCCATTGCTTCCATTCCATAGGCTATACCTTGACCTGTCTTACTAGCGGGTAAGGGCTATTGCGCTCACTATTGTTCTGTCAGAGTAGGTGGGCTGGCGACGGCGGTATATAGGCTGTTATTGAGCAAGGAATGGTCAGGTAATATCGTGGATCATCGATTATAGAACAGGCTCCTCTAGGTGGGTTTGGGGCACCGCCAAGTCCTTAGAGTTTTAAGCGTTTGTGCTCGTAGTTCTCGGGCGGATGCTAAGGTAATATTGAGCATCAAGATTTAGGGCCAGGCATAGTGGGGTATCTAATCCCAGTTTGGGCCCTGGCTTTCGTGGATTTCAATTAATCGTTATTCTAAGATCTTCTTTGAAGGTGATGGCCTTATGAGCATCTTTGGCTTATGACAGCTCAGTTGCTTTTTAATCTTAGCTACTTGGATAACATGTGACCACACTTTACGCCGTTTGGAAGTTAATTTGGGTCTCCTGTATGACCGCGGTGGCTGGCACAGGATTTACCGACCCTAGGAATATTGCTATGTCTAAGTCGAGTTTACACTCATTGCTTAATATTAATTACTGCTGAGGACCCGTGGGGGCGTGGCAAGTGCTAGACGTCTTGGGCTACAGTTAAGGTGTGCCTGATGTCCGCTCCTATCTACCTAATGGTTCAGGTTTCCAGGGCATACTCACTGGAGCGCGGATACTCGCATGTATAAAACTAGCAACAACTAACAGCAAGGTTAGGACTAAGTCTTTTGTTCTTGGGTGTAGTGGTCATCCATCTTGGCGTCTTCAGCGCCATGCTTTTTTTAAGCTACAAGAAC